AATGAATTGCCTGATAAAAAGGATTACCTTGATAGGGTAAATAATGTAATTACTATTACATTCATTATATTTAATAGAATTAAACTATTTCTAAAAGTATCAAAAACTTTTGTGCATCATACACTAAAATATATTTAAAAAGATAAGCTAATTAAGCTACTGGGTTCATACCCCAATTATAAAGGTTCCAATCCTTTTCTTTTTAATTTTAAATAATTCATCAAAAATTATATTTTTAAGAATTTTAATTATAGGAACCTTAATTTCTATTTCTGCTAATTCATGGTTAGGAGCTTGAATAGGATTAGAAATTAATTTGTTGTCTTTTATCCCCCTAATAAGAGATAACAAATTAATATCTTCTGAATCTTCTTTAAAATATTTTTTAACCCAAGCATTAGCTTCTTCTGTACTTTTATTTTCAATTATTTTATTTCTATTAAATAATTCAAATAAAATTTTTAATTATTTAATAGAAATAATAATTATATCTTCTCTTCTTTTAAAAAGTGGTTCAGCTCCATTTCATTTTTGATTCCCAAATGTAATAGAAGGATTATCATGAATAAATTCTTTAATTTTAATAACTTGACAAAAAATTGCTCCTTTAATATTAATTTCTTACATTATTAATAAACCATTAATTATCATTAGAATTGTTTTATCTAGATTAATTGGCGCATTAGGAGGTTTAAATCAAACATCTTTACATAAATTAATAGCTTATTCTTCAATTAATCATTTAGGCTGAATATTAGCAGCTATATATATAAGAAATACCTTATGAATAACTTATTTTATATTTTATTCATTTTTAACATTTACAATAATTTTTTTATTTAATATATTTAAAATTTCTTATATTAATCAATTATTTTCTTTATTTTTTTATTCAAAAACTATAAAATTTTTTTTATTTTTTAATTTATTATCTTTAGGAGGATTACCTCCATTTTTAGGATTTTTTCCAAAATTAATAGTAATTCAGGAAATAACTAATAATAATCAATTAATATTATTAACTTTTATAGTATTAATAACATTAATTACATTATATTTTTATATTCGTTTAACTTATAGAGCTTTCATATTAAATTATTATGAAAATATTTGATTAAATAATTCAAATTTTAAATCAATAAATATAAAAATTTTTATAATCTTTTCATTTGTTTCTTCCTTTGGATTATTTTTGATTTCTTCTTTATATTTTTTATTTTAAGGCTTTAAGTTAACAAAACTAATAGCCTTCAAAGCTATAAATATAAGAATAATCTTCTAAGCCTTAGTAAATACTTTACTCCTTTAGAATTGCAGTCTAATATCATTATTGACTATAAAGCTTTAAATAATTAATCTGATTAAAGAGATATTTCCCATAAATAAATTTACAATCTATCGCCTAAACTTCAGCCACTTAATCAATAATCGCGACAATGATATTTAACTACAAATCTTAAAGATATTGGAACTTTATATTTTATTTTTGGAGCTTGAGCAGGAATAGTTGGAACTTCTTTAAGAATTTTAATTCGAGCTGAATTAGGACATCCTGGATCATTAATTGGTGATGATCAAATTTATAATGTAATTGTTACAGCTCATGCATTCATTATAATTTTTTTTATAGTTATACCAATTATAATTGGAGGATTTGGTAACTGACTAGTTCCTTTAATATTAGGAGCTCCAGATATAGCATTTCCACGAATAAATAATATAAGTTTTTGATTACTTCCTCCTTCTTTAACACTTTTGTTAACAAGTAGTATAGTTGAAAATGGAGCCGGAACTGGATGAACAGTTTATCCACCTTTATCTTCAGTAATCGCCCACGGAGGAGCATCTGTTGATTTAGCAATTTTTTCTCTTCATTTAGCTGGGATTTCATCAATTTTAGGTGCTGTAAATTTTATTACAACAGTAATTAATATACGATCAATAAATTTTACATTAGACCGAATACCTTTATTTGTATGATCTGTAGTTATTACTGCTTTATTATTACTATTATCATTACCTGTACTAGCTGGAGCAATTACTATACTTTTAACAGACCGAAATTTAAATACATCATTTTTCGACCCTGCTGGTGGAGGAGACCCTATTTTATATCAACACTTATTTTGATTTTTTGGACATCCTGAAGTTTATATTTTAATTTTACCAGGATTTGGTATAATTTCACATATCATTAGTCAAGAATCAGGAAAAAAAGAAACTTTCGGTTCATTAGGAATAATTTACGCTATATTAGCAATTGGTTTATTAGGATTTATTGTTTGAGCTCATCATATATTTACAGTAGGAATAGATGTTGATACACGAGCTTATTTTACATCAGCCACTATAATTATTGCTGTACCTACAGGAACTAAAATTTTCAGTTGATTAGCAACTCTATATGGTACACAAATTAATTATTCTCCAGCTACTTTATGATCATTAGGATTTGTATTCCTATTTACAGTAGGAGGTTTAACAGGTGTTGTACTAGCTAATTCTTCCATTGATATTATTTTACATGATACTTATTATGTAGTAGCTCATTTTCACTATGTACTATCAATAGGAGCTGTATTTGCTATTATAGCTGGATTTGTTCATTGATATCCTTTATTTACAGGTTTAACTCTTAATAATATAATATTAAAAAGTCAATTTATTATTATATTTATTGGTGTAAATCTAACATTTTTCCCTCAACACTTTTTAGGTTTAGCAGGTATACCTCGTCGTTACTCAGATTACCCAGATGCTTACACAACATGAAATGTAATCTCTACTGTAGGTTCAACAATTTCTTTACTAGGAATTTTATATTTTTTTTATATTATTTGAGAAAGTATAATAACTCAACGTCAAGTATTATTTCCAATTCAATTAAATTCATCAATTGAATGATATCAAAATACTCCACCAGCTGAACATAGTTATTCAGAACTACCTTTATTAACTAATAATTAATTTCTAATATGGCAGATTAGTGCAATAGACTTAAGCTCTATATATAAAGTATTTTACTTTTATTAGAAAATTAATGTCAACATGAGCAAATTTAGGATTACAAGATAGTTCTTCTCCTTTAATAGAACAATTAATTTTTTTTCATGATCATGCATTATTAATTTTAATTATAATTACAATTTTAGTAGGATATTTAATATTTATATTATTTTTTAATAAATACGTAAATCGATACTTACTACACGGTCAAACTATTGAAATTATTTGAACTATTTTACCTGCAATTATTTTATTATTTATTGCATTTCCTTCTTTACGTTTATTATACCTTCTTGATGAAATTAGTGAACCTATAATTACTTTAAAAGCAATTGGCCACCAATGATATTGAAGTTATGAATATTCAGATTTTACAAATATTGAATTTGATTCTTATATAATTCCTACAAATGAATTAACAAATAATAATTTTCGATTATTAGACGTAGATAACCGAATTATTATTCCAATAAATTCACAAATTCGAATTTTAATTACTGCTGCTGATGTAATTCATTCTTGAACAGTACCTGCTTTTGGAGAAATAGATGATGGAACACCGGGTCGATTAAATCAAACAAATTTTTTAATTAATCGACCTGGTTTATTTTATGGACAATGTTCAGAAATTTGTGGAGCTAATCATAGATTTATACCAATTGTAATTGAAAGCATCCCAATTAATTATTTTATTAAATGAATTAATAATATCAATTAAATTTTCATTAGATGACTGAAAGCAAGTACTGGTCTCTTAAACCATTTTATAGTAAATTAGCAATTACTTCTAATGAAAAAATTAGTTAAATTATAACATTAGTTTGTCAAACTAAAATTATCAATTATTGATATTTTTTAATCCCACAAATAGCCCCAATTAATTGATTAAGTTTATTTATTATTTTTTCAATTACATTCATAATTTTTAATATAATAAATTATTACTCTTATAGCCCTTTTATACCTAAATCTAATTTAATAAATAAAAAAAAAATTAATTCATTAAATTGAAAATGATAACAAATTTATTTTCTGTATTTGACCCTTCCTCAAATATTTTTAATTTGTCATTAAATTGAATAAGAACATTTTTAGGAATTTTAATAATCCCTTCTATATACTGATTAATACCTTCCCGATTTCATATTTTTTGAAATACAATTTTAACTACATTACATAAAGAATTTAAAACATTATTAGGACCTATAGCTATAAACGGTTCTACTTTTATTTTTATTTCACTATTTTCTATAATTTTATTTAACAACTTTATAGGACTATTTCCTTATATTTTTACAAGAACTAGTCATTTAACATTAACTTTAACATTAGCCTTACCTTTATGATTATGTTTTATATTATTTGGCTGAATTAATAATACACAACATATATTTGCTCATTTAGTACCTCAAGGAACCCCCGCTATTTTAATACCTTTTATAGTATGTATTGAAACAATTAGAAATATTATTCGTCCTGGAACATTAGCAGTTCGATTAACTGCTAATATAATTGCCGGTCATCTTTTATTAACATTATTAGGTAATACTGGTCCTTCTATATCAACAATTATAGTAAGATTATTAATTATTACACAAATTGCTTTATTAATATTAGAATCAGCTGTTGCTATAATTCAATCATATGTATTTTCTGTTCTTAGAACATTATACTCTAGAGAAGTTAATTAATTAATAATGTCAACACATTCAAATCATCCATTTCATTTAGTTGATTATAGTCCATGACCTTTAACAGCTTCAATTGGAGCTATAACTATTGTATCTGGTATAGTAAAATGATTTCATCAATATGATATATCATTATTTTTATTAGGAAATATTATTACTATTTTAACTGTTTACCAATGATGACGAGATGTATCACGAGAAGGAACTTATCAAGGACTTCATACACTTATAGTAACTATTGGTTTACGATGGGGAATAATTCTATTTATTTTATCTGAAATTTTATTTTTTATTTCTTTTTTCTGAACTTTTTTTCATAGAAGTTTATCTCCTTCAATTGAATTAGGAACTATATGACCACCAATAGGAATTACACCATTTAATCCTTTTCAAATTCCATTATTAAATACAGTAATTTTATTAACTTCTGGAATTACTGTAACTTGAGCTCATCATAGTTTAATAGAAGGTAATCATTCACAAACAACACAAAGATTATTCTTTACAATTATATTAGGAATTTATTTTTCAATTTTACAAGCTTATGAATATATTGAGGCTCCTTTTACAATTGCAGATTCTATCTTCGGATCAACATTTTTTGTAGCAACAGGATTTCATGGAATTCATGTATTAATTGGAACAACTTTTTTATTAATTTGTTTAATACGACATTTAAATAATCATTTTTCAAAAAATCATCATTTTGGATTTGAAGCTGCTGCTTGATATTGACATTTTGTTGATATTGTTTGATTATTTCTTTACGTTTCAATTTATTGATGAGGAGGATAATTAATTATCTATATAGTATAAAAAGTATATTTGACTTCCAATCATATGGTCTATAATTAATAGTATAGATAATTTTTTCAATATTAATAATTAGAACCATTATTTTATTAATTTCAGTAATAGTAATATTTTTAGCATCACTTTTATCAAAAAAAACACTAGTTGATCGAGAAAAATCATCTCCATTTGAATGTGGATTTGACCCAAAATCATCATCACGTTTACCTTTTTCATTACGATTTTTTTTAATTACAATTATTTTTTTAATTTTTGATGTAGAAATTGCTTTAATTCTACCAATCATTCTAATTATTAAATTTTCTAATTTAATAATTTGAACAATCACTTCTATTACATTTATCTTAATTCTATTATTAGGACTATATCATGAATGAAACCAAGGTATATTAAACTGAACAAATTAAACTAGGGTTGTAGTTTAATAATAACATTTGATTTGCATTCAAAAAATATTGAATTTATCTTCAATCTACCTTATAAATTGAATATGAAGCGATTGATTGCAGTTAGTTTCGACCTAACCTTAGGTAATTATTATACCCTTATTCTTTAATTGAAGCCAAAAAGAGGCGTATCACTGTTAATGATAAAATTGAGTTTTATCTTCCAATTAAGGAAGTATGGTGATCAAGTAAAAGCTGCTAACTTTTTTCTTTTAATGGTTAAATTCCATTTATACTTCTATTTATATAGTTTAAAATAAAACCTTACATTTTCATTGTAAAAATAAAATACTACTATTTTTATAAATTACTAATAATAATTCATTATATTCAAAGATTAAATAATCTCCGTAACATCTTCAATGTCATACTCTAAATATAAGCTATTTGAATATAATAGAAATAAAAAATTAATTAAAATTAAAACTCAAAATACAAATAATATTAAATAAATTTTTAAACTATTATTATGTATTAAAAATAAAATTTGAGAATAATTTACTAATTTTTGGTATAAATGCTGACCCCCAAAATATTCTGACCAACCTTGATCAAAACTTTTAACAATTAATTGGCCATAATTCAAAGGATAAAAAATTATTCCATAAGTTCTAATATAAGGTATAAATCATATTGAACCTAAAAAAGTTGATAAATTATAATTAAAAAAAGATTTATTTAATAAAAATAAATTTCTTAACGAAATTAGATACCCAGATAACCCTCCCACAATACATACAAACAATGTTAATAATTTTATATAAATAGGTAAACAAATTATATAAGGAAAAGGAAAAATTAATCAATTTAATATTCTTCCTCCAATAAATCTTATAATTAATAATCCTATTATTCCTCGAAATATAATTCAACCTTCATCATTTAATATATTTAAACTACCACAATTTAAATCTCCAGTTATTGAATAAAAAACTAATCGAAAAGAATAACTAACAGTTAAACCCGTAGAAAAATAATATAAAAAAAAAGAAAATATATTAATATTTCAAATTCTAACAATTTCTAAAATTATATCCTTAGAATAAAATCCAGCTAAAAAAGGTATCCCGCATAAAGCTAAATTAGAAACATTAAAACAAGCTGAAGTTAAAGGTATATGAATTCTTAATCCCCCTATTAATCGAATATCTTGAGAATTATTTATATTATGAATAATAGCTCCTGCACATATAAATAATAATGCTTTAAATAAAGCATGAGTTAATAAATGAAATATAGCTAATTTATAAAAACCTATAGATAAAATTCTTATTATTAAACCTAATTGACTTAAAGTTGATAAAGCAATAATTTTTTTTAAATCAAATTCAAAATTAGCTCCTAACCCAGCTATAAATATAGTTAATCCTGATAATAATAATAATAATTGCCCTAATCAAGAAGTTCTTAAAATAATATTAAATCGAATTAATAAATATACACCAGCTGTAACTAAAGTAGATGAATGAACTAAAGCAGAAACAGGTGTAGGGGCAGCTATAGCAGCTGGTAATCAAGAAGAAAAAGGAATTTGAGCTCTTTTAGTTATAGCAGCTAATATTATTAAACTACCAATTACTAATATTTCAAATTCATTTTGTATAATTTCTAAATAAAAAATATAATTTCATCTCCCATAATTTAATATTCAAGCAATAGCAAATAGAAAAGCTACATCTCCAATTCGATTAGATAAGGCAGTTAATATACCAGCATTATAAGATTTAATATTTTGAAAATAAATAACTAAACTATAAGAATCAAGTCCTAAACCATCTCATCCTAATAAAATTCTAATTAAATTAGGACTAATAATTAATAATATTATAGATAAAACAAATATTAATACTAATATAATAAATCGATTAATATTATTATCATTTCTTATATATTCTTTTCTATAAAAAATTACTAAAGAAGTAATTATAATAACAAAAGATATAAACAATAAACTTATTCAATCAAATAGGAAAGTTATAACAATTCTTGTAGAATTTAAAGAAACTACTTCTCATTCAATAAAATAAATTATATCATTTAATAAAAAATTTAAACTTAATAAAAAACATAATAATCTTATAGAAATAAAATTAACAAATCTAATTCTACAAATTGATAAATATTTCACGATCTAAAATGAATTAATCATATCACTAACACCACAAATTAGTATTTTTTTTAAACTATTTAAATATAAACATAATATAAATATATCTCTTTTTAAAATTAATAAATTTAAAGGTAATCAATGTAAAAATATTAATAAATATTCACGAATTTTACCTTTTCTAAATGAATAAACTCCAGAAAATATTTTTCCATGTTGTCTAAAAGAATATAAATATAAAGTATAAGCAGCTCTAAAAAAAGATAATAAAGATAATATAATTATAGAAATTCAAGATCAAGAAACAATTCTATTTAATAAAGAAATTTCTCCTAATAAATTCAATGTAGGAGGAGCTGCTATATTAGCTGAACTTAATAAAAATCATCATAATGTTATTGAAGGTATAAAATTTAATAAACCCTTATTAATTAATATTCTCCGTCTTCCTAACCGTTCATAAGAAATATTAGCTAAACAAAATAATCCAGAAGAACATAATCCATGGGCAATTATCAATGTGTAAGAACCAGATAACCCTCAGTAAGTTATAGTTAATAGTCCTGATAAAACAATTCCTATATGAGCAACAGAAGAATAAGCAATTAAAGCCTTTAAATCAGTTTGACGTAAACAAACTAATCTAACTAAAACTCCTCCAACTAATCTAATTCTAATTCAAATAAATCTATACTTCAAATTTATTAACTGTAAAAAAGCAATAACTCGTAATATCCCATAACCCCCTAATTTTAATATAATACCTGCTAAAATTATAGACCCAGAAACCGGAGCTTCAACATGAGCTTTAGGTAATCATAAATGAACTAAAAATATTGGTATTTTTACTAAAAAAGCACATAATAAACAAAAATATAATAAATCATAATTAAATATAAAATTATTTATTAAATAAAAATTTATAGAACCAATTTTATTTATAACATAAAAAATACCAATTAATATAGGTAAGGAAACTAATAAAGTATAAAACAATAAATATACACCCGCCTGTAAACGTTCTGGTTGATAACCTCAACCTAAAATTAAAAATAATGTAGGAATTAATCTTCTTTCAAAAAATAAATAAAATATAAATAATCTTATTCTTGAAAAAGTTAAAATTAATAATAATAATAAAATAACAATATTTAATAAAAATAAATTTTTATAATTATTATATTTATTAATTATTTCTCTAGCTAATAATATTAATGAACAAATTCATAAACTTAATAAAATTAATCCATAAGATAATATATCACATCCTAAAAAATAAGAAATTTCTGATCAATAATTTATAAAATTATTTATTAGTAAAAAAATAAATCTAATAAAAAATAATATAATTTGTACCATTCAATATATATTATTAATAAAACAAAGAGGACTTAAAAATACTAAAAAAAAAATAATTTTTAACATTATATAATTCTAAAAGATTGAAAATAATCATTTCCATGAGTACGAATTATAGAAACTAAAATTGATAAACCTAAAGCTCCTTCACATACTCTAAATGTTAAAAATATTATTCTAAAATAATTTTCGTAATTTAATATATTTAAATAAATAAATAATATAAAAAATAATATTAAAACAATAAATTCTAAACTGAAAAGTATTGAAAGTAAATGTTTTCGATTAGATACAAAACAAAATAGTCCTAAAATAAATAAAATTATAGGTAAACTTCAGTATAAAATTATAATCATTAGTTTTAATAGTTTAATAAAAACATTGGTCTTGTAAATCAAAAATAAGATTATTTCTTTTAAAACTTCAAGAGAAAAGAAATTTCTTTTTCATTAATCCCCAAAATTAATATTTTAAATAAACTATCTCTTGAAATTATTCAATTAATATTATACTCATTAATTATTACTACTTCTATTATTTTTCTAAATATAATTCATCCATTAGCAATAGGATTAACTTTATTAATTCAAACAATTTTTGTATGTATATTAACTGGATTAATTGCTAAAAGTTTTTGATATTCTTATATTTTATTTTTAATTTTTTTGGGAGGAATACTTGTGTTATTTATTTATGTAACATCTTTAGCTTCTAATGAAATATTTAATTTATCAATTAAATTAACTTTATTTTCTTCATTTATTTTTATTTTTATATTAATTTTATCATTTATTATTGATAAAACTTCTTTTTCTTTATTTTTAATAAACAATGACATACAATCTATTATTAATATAAATTCTTATTTTATAGAAAATTCTTTATCTTTAAATAAATTATATAATTTTCCCACAAATTTTATTACAATTTTATTAATAAATTATTTATTAATTACTTTAATTGTTATTGTAAAAATTACAAAATTGTTTAAAGGACCTATTCGAATAATATCTTAATTAATGAACAAACCTTTACGAACTTCACACCCAATTGTACAAATTATTAATAGAGCACTAATTGATTTACCAGCTCCTATTAATATTTCTTCTTGATGAAACTTTGGTTCATTATTATTTTTATGTTTAATAATTCAAATTTTAACTGGACTATTTTTAGCAATACACTATACAGCAGATATTAATTTAGCTTTCAATAGAGTTAATCATATCTGTCGAGATGTAAATTATGGTTGATTATTACGAACTTTACATGCTAATGGAGCATCTTTTTTTTTTATTTGTATTTACTTACATGTAGGTCGAGGAATCTATTACAGATCATATTTATTTACCCCCACATGAATAATTGGTGTAATTATTTTATTCCTAGTAATAGGAACAGCATTTATAGGATATGTTTTACCATGAGGACAAATATCTTTTTGAGGAGCTACCGTAATTACTAATTTATTATCCGCAATTCCATACTTAGGGATTAACTTAGTTCAATGAGTATGAGGAGGATTTGCAGTTGACAATGCTACACTAACACGATTTTTTACATTTCACTTTATTCTTCCATTTATTGTATTAGCAACAACAATAATTCATATTTTATTTTTACACGAAACAGGATCAAATAATCCTATAGGATTAAATTCTAATATTGATAAAATCCCTTTTCATCCTTATTTTACTTATAAAGATATTGTAGGATTCATTATTATAACAATAATTTTAATTTTATTAGTATTAATTAATCCTTATTTATTAGGAGATCCAGATAATTTTATCCCAGCTAATCCATTAGTAACTCCAATTCACATTCAACCTGAATGATATTTTTTATTCGCATATGCTATTTTACGATCAATCCCTAATAAACTAGGAGGAGTAATTGCATTAGTTCTATCAATTGCAATTTTAATAATTTTACCACTCTATCATTTAAGTAAATTCCGAGGAATTCAATTTTATCCTATTAATAAAATCTTATTTTGAATAATAACAGCAACAGTAATTTTATTAACATGAATTGGTGCACGACCAGTAGAAGATCCTTATGTATCAATTGGACAAATATTAACTATTATTTATTTTTCTTATTATTTATTAAATCCATTAATTATTAAATGATGAGATAATTTATTAGATTAAGTTAATGAGCTTGAATAAGCATGTGTTTTGAAAACATAAGATAGAAATAGATTTTCTATTAACTTTACTAAAATAAATTAACTAAATTAAATAAAATAAAAAAATTTTAAACCCAATAAAAAATAACAAAAAATTTAAAGAAAAAGGTAAAAAACTTTTTCAAGCTAAATATATTAATTTATCATAACGAAATCGAGGTAAAGTACCTCGTACTCAAATAAATATAAATGAAATAAAAGTTAACTTTAAATAAATTAAAAAAGAATAAATATCTCTACCTAAAAATAAAACACAAAAAAATATTCTTATAAATAAAATACTTGCATATTCAGCTAAAAAAATTAAAGCAAATCCACCTCTTCTATACTCAACATTAAACCCAGAAACTAATTCAGATTCTCCTTCAGCAAAATCAAATGGAGTACGATTAGTTTCTGCTAAAGAAATAGTAAATCAAACTAATCTTATAAGAAATAAAATAATTATAAATCAAATAAATATTTGATACTTATAGAATATTAATATAATATAACTACCAATTAAAAAAACAAAACTTAATAAAATTAAAGCTATTCTAACTTCATAAGAAATAGTCTGAGCCACAGCTCGCAAACCTCCTAATAAAGCATAATTTGAATTAGAAGACCAACCAGCAATTATAACAGTATACACTCCTAATCTTGTACAACATAAAAAAAATAACAATCCTAAATTAAAAGAAAATAATTTAACAAATATAGGTATACATATTCATACTAATAATGATAAAAATAAAGAAAAAATAGGAGAAAAATAATAAGAAATATAATTAGATACTATAGGATAAATTTGCTCCTTAGTAAATAATTTAATTGCATCACAAAAAGGTTGAGGAATTCCTATAATACCAACTTTATTAGGACCTTTACGAATTTGAATATAACCTAAAATTTTACGTTCTAAAAGAGTTAAAAAAGCAACTCTTACTAAAACAAAAATAATTAATAATAAACTTCTAATAATAAATAAAATATTTTCTATAAAAAACAAGTACTATTTGTAAATAATTACATATATAAATTCTAAATTTATTGCACTAATCTGCCAAAATAGTATTTTAATTATATTCAATTTTAAAAATAAAAATTTATTAAATATTAGGTCCTTTCGTACTAAAATATTTAAATAATTTAAAGATAGAAACCAACCTGGCTTACGCCGGTTTGAACTCAGATCATGTAAGAATTTAAAAGTCGAACAGACTTAAAATTTAAGCGGCTACACCTAAAATTATATCTTAATCCAACATCGAGGTCGCAATCTTTTTTATCGATATGAACTCTCCAAAAAAATTACGCTGTTATCCCTAAAGTAACTTAATTTTTTAATCGTTAATAACGGATCATATATTCATAAATTAATGATATAATAAATTAAAAGTTTATCAAATTTTAATATCACCCCAATAAAATATCATTAATTATAATAATAAAATAATTCTAAAAAATTACAATAATTTAAATATAAAGATTTATAGGGTCTTCTCGTCTTTTAAATAAATTTTAGCTTTTTAACTAAAAAATAAAATTCTAATAAAAATTTTAATGAAACAGTTAATATTTCGTCCAACCATTCATTCCAGCCTTCAATTAAAAGACTAATGATTATGCTACCTTTGCACAGTCAAAATACTGCGGCCATTTAAATTTTATTTCAGTGGGCAGGCTAGACTTTAAATATAATTCATAAAGACATGTTTTTGTTAAACAGGCGAACATTATTTTTGCCGAGTTCTTTAAAAAAACTTATCAATTAAATTTATATTTACACAAAAATATACTAATTTTATCATTATTATTTTACTTTTTATATTAAAATAAATACTTTAATAAAAATTTAAAATCAAAATAAATAATATTTTTAAAAAATAAATTATAACATTTTTATTAACAATAACTATTTTTAAGTTTATATTTATTAATTTATTTATTAATTTTTAAAAATTTATTTTACAGCTTATCCCATAAAATATTAAAATTAAATATTTATTTAATTAATATATTAAATTAAATAATATAAAATTTATAAATTAAATTTATTTCTTAAAGAACTAGATACCTTTAAAAACGAATAACATTTCATTTCTAATATATTATTTAAAATAATTTTATCACAATAAATTTTATAATATATTAACTCTTTTAAAATCGAGAAAATTATCTAAATAATTTTAATTTAATAAACCCTGATACACAAGGTACAATAAATTAAATTTTCTTTTATTATAAAAATTTTTCAAATTATTTCAATTTTATTTCACAATACTATTAAACTATAATTAAAATTATTATTTCTTTAAAATATACTTAAACAATTAAATTTATAATTATTTTTAATAATTTAAATAAAAAAAAATAAAAATTAATAAATAAATATTAATCAATTTATATTGATTTGCACAAAAATCTTTTCAATGTAAATGAAATACTTTACTTAATAAGCTTTAAATTGCATTCTAGATACACTTTCCAGTACATCTACTATGTTACGACTTATCTTACCTTAATAATAAGAGCGACGGGCGATGTGTGCATATTTTAGAGCTAAAATCAAATTATTAATCTATATAATTTTACTATCAAATCCACCTTCAATAAAAATTTCAAATTTATATTCATTTAAATAATTTTATTGTAACCCATTTTTACTTAAATATAAGCTACACCTTGATCTGATATATTTTCTCTTTAAAAATTATAAAAATTAAAAATTCTTATAAAATATTCTAATAACGACGGTATATAAACTGATAACAAACTCAAGTAAGGTCCATCGTGGATTATCGATTATAAAACAGGTTCCTCTGAATAGACTAAAATACCGCCAAATTTTTTAAGTTTCAAGATCATAACTACTACTACCTTAGTTTAAATAATTACATTTTAAATAATAGGGTATCTAATCCTAGTTTATTATTAAAATTTTTAAGCTTTAATTAAAATAAATTAAATTTTTTATAAATTTAAAAATTTCACTTAATAAATTTATTTTATATTTTAAATTTAATAATTTAACTTTAAACTAAATAAAATTATTTGCATAATTCGTATAACCGCGACTGCTGGCACCAATTTAGTCAATACTTTTTTATATTGCTATTTCTAAATTTCTTTAATTAATAATATTAATTACTGCGAATAAATTTTCATATTTATTTTTTAAATAAATATAAAATCACACAAAAATTTACATATAAATCAAATTAATAACAAATTTTTAAGCCAAAATAAAACTTTAAATTTTTATTTTTGATTTTTTATTATTAATTAAATATTAATAATTTTTATAAAAATAATTTTTTAAAGAAAAATTAAAATTAATTTTAATTAAATATTAAAATAAT